GTTCCAGAAGATGTTAATGGTAAGCAAGAAGATTGTTTACGAAGAAACAACAAGAAAAATTCATATTCTGATACATAAGAGTTATATAGGAATCGAAATAGTCTTTTATTTTCTTTTTTCAAAAGAAAAATCGATTTCATTGAAGTAATAAGACTATTCCAATTCGAATAGTAGTTGAGAAAGAATCGCAATAAATGCAAAGATGGAACATCTTTGATCCGGTATTGAAGGAGTTGAACCAAGATTTCAAAATGGATAGGATAGGGTATTTCTATATGTGATAGATAATGTAAATGCAAAAATTTGTCTTCTAAAAAGGGAAATATTGAATGAATAGATCGTAAATTCTGAAACTTTGGTGTTTCTTTTTCTTTCGGACAAGATAATTCTCGTAGCGAGAATGGGATTTCTACAACGATCGCAAACCCCTCAGATAGAATCTGAGAATAAAACTCAGAATAAAAAAAATTGTTGTAATCCAACAATCGATCTTGGTTAGGATGATTAACCGAGTTAATCCAAAAATTCTGCTGATACATTCGAATAATTAAACGTTTCACAAGTAGTGAACTAAATTTCTTGTTATTACAACTAACAATTTCCACAGGTTCGGAACCTTTTAATCCATAATCATGGGCAAATGCATAAATATACTCCTGAAAGAGAAGTGGGTAAACGAAGTATTGTTGACGAGATTTCTGTTTTTCTGAATACCCTTCCAATTTTTCCATTTGTATTTCTACTTGAATCAGAAAGAAGAAGCATTTCTCGGTTTCTCAAATGATGATACATAGTGCAATATGGTCAAAACAGGGTGTTGCATTTTTTAATACAAACCCTGGAAAGAAAAGGAATCTAATCCACAGATCTTTTCCTTTTCTATCCAATTAGTTTATGTTTGTTCTAATTACAAAAGAGAACAAATCTTTTATTTTTGCAGGCCAATCGCTCTTTTGACTTTGGAATCCAGTCTCTTTATCAATATACTGCTTCTTTTACACATTCAATCCATAACATCCCTTTTCAATCTATAATCAAGAATAATTAGGATTTCTAAAAAAAAAAAGAAAAAATCAAGGGTCCGTTCATAGGAAAACCCAACCTTTCCCCGCATCAGGCACTAATCTATTTTTAACGTCTAATTAGATCGGGGAATCATTTCAATTAAGAAGTTAAGCTCGTTGCTTTTTATTTTACCAGAATTGGAGCCAGGCTCTATCCATTTATTCACTAGACCCAGAAAATCGGAATTTTTTATTCCATTCCAAAAATCAAAAATAAGAAATTGATTTTATTACGACATGCTATTTTTTCCATTCATTACCCTTGAGGATCAGTCGTGGTCTTCTAGACTCTACCAAGAGTCTGGACGAATTTGTTGCTTCATCCAAATGTGTAAAAGATCATAGTCGCACTTAAAAGCCGAGTACTCTACCATTGAGTTAGCAACCCAGATAAAATAGGATCTTAGATATGATCGAAACCCAAAAATCAATGGAATTACACCGCACGCTCCTGTCAAAACATTGAACTAGCAAAACATTAAAAGAAAGATTTTATCGCCCATTAAAAACACTCAAATGCCAAAATGAACAGGTCCGGCTAAATTTCACTAAGGTTAAAAAAGGAGCGGCCCCAATCACGATAGCAAAATTGTCATTTTTTTAGCAATTTATATTTCTTTATATAAATAAATCTTGTATGAGAGTACATGCAAGAGGGACAACCCTATCATTTGAGCGAAGTGTAGACAGAAAAACCTAATATGGAGTGAGGATAAAGAGACCTATCTATCTACAAATTCTAGATGTTCAATAGACCTTTGTCAATGGAAATACAATGGTAAGAAAACAAATTAGATAGAAAAAGTAAATAAAATAAGGGCTTATGTTGGATTGGCACGACATAAATCCAGTCAAAAATAGGACTAAGAAAGAGGCAAATTGTGTCTAAATAATTAGACAACGAGGGATACTAGTGATCCTCTCCTACTTTTTTATTCATTTAGTTCTTCAATTAACTCAAAGTTCCTTCTTTTTCTTTAAAGAATTCTGCCTTCCTTAAAATATCATAAACAGTTCTTGTAGGTTGAGCACCCTTTTCAAGGAAATAGAGAATAGCTGGAACATTTAAACAAGTTTGATTCTTTATCGGATCATAAAAACCTACTTTTCGAAGATCTCTTCCTTCTCTTCGAGATCGAACATCAATTGCAACGATTCGATAGACAGCTTATTGGGATAGATGTAGCTAAACAATGCCCCCCCTAGAAACGTATAGGAGGTTTTCTCCTCATACGGCTCGAGAAAAAGATTCGAATTTCTGTCTATATCTATAATACAAGTAGATAGAAATTAGACTATGACTTGCATTAATTTCCTTACAGAAAAAACAAATTTCATTTATACTCATGACTCAAGTTGGTTAATTTTGACTGACAGACTTAAAAGGAAAAATCCTTCCAAATTTTTTGAGTCGTCTCTAAACTCTTTTCTTTGTCTCATCTCGAACGAATTGACTTTTATTCCTTATTATGATCCAATTCTATTGTTGAGACAATTGAAAATCGCGTTTACTTGTTCCGGAATTCTTTATCTTTGATTTGTGAAATCCTTGGGTTTAGACATTACTTCGGGAATTCCTATTCTTTTTTCTTTCAAAAGAGTAGCAACATACCCTTTTTTTCTTATTTCCTTCGATAAAGCATTTCCCTCTTCTATAGAAATCGAATATGGGCGATTGATTCTGATAGACTTTTAATTGAAAGAGTTTTTCCAATCTTCCAAAATTGGACTTTCTTCTTATTTTAACCTTTCGATTTCTATATTAAGGATAGACTGACAAAGTTGGCCTAATTTATTAGTTTTCACTAACCCTAGATTCTTTCCCTTGATAAAAAATCAATTCTGTCCTCTCGAGCTCCATCGTGTACTATTTACTTACAAACAACCCAGCGCAAATTTGGTTCGGGACGAATAGAACAGACTATGTCGAGCCAAGAGCATTTTCATTACTATGGAAAATGATGGATAACAAAATCCACAATCGATCATGTCCTTCAAGTCGCACGTTGCTTTCTACCACATCGTTTTAAACGAAGTTTTACCATAACAAACATTCCTCTAATTTCATTGCAAAGTGGTATAGGGAATTGATCCAATATGGATGGGATCATGAATAGTCATTGGTTTAGTTTAGTTTTTTGTATACTAATTAAAACTTGCTATCTATGGAGAAATATGGATAAAAGAAAAAAGTATTTATCGGGGAAGACTCCGCAAAGATCCAATTTATTTAAACCCATATTCTATCATATGAAGGAAACATAGTTCGAAAAAGACGAATAAACAAGTTTGCTTAAGACTTATTTTTTATTGAATTTCCATCCTCAACAGAGGACTCGAGATGGTCAATCCTGAAATGAGAAGCGAAGGATCGACTCTTCTCCAACAAATAAACTATCAACCTCAAAAAAAGTTTAATTAATTTAATTACTATATTAGAATTAGATTAGCATTAGAATTAGATTAGCAATATATTTTTCCATAACAAAAACAATTAACTATTAACTAAATAAACTATTCCAATGAAAAGATTGAAAGTTTTTTGGTAGTTATAGAATTCTCGTACTTCTTCGACTCGAATACCAAAAGAGGAAAAAAATGAAGTAAAAAAAAAAACACATTTCGTGTAAAGTCAAATTAAGGCCTTTGCTTTTACTTATAGCATTCTTTCTTTTACCTAAAAGAAGCAACTCCAAATCAAAAATCAGGAGAAGTATGATTTTTTGAATCCATTCTATCCAACGAACAGTTCTTACCTTATCCTTACCAGAATGGATCATTCTGGATATTTAAAGAATCGCAGATCGAGATGGTTTTCGCTTAACCAAAGAGGGGCCCTTTTTACTAATAATATAATACAACAAAAATATATCTCTATCATAAAGGGATAGGTCTCATTTTTTATACAGTGTTTTACGTCAAGTTTAAAATTTTTTCAATTAATTCGAAAGCCGAGTAGACAGAATATATGAATTTCTCTCTAATCCTCACATTCCATTGATTTAGAAATGGATATTTGCAAATCAGATAATATCTAAAATACAAAAATGGAGTTCCTATCCATAGAATAGAAACCCTTTTTCTTTTTTCGCAAGCCGATCTTGGTCAAAAGTTTTAAGACCTGTGCTGAAACTAAAAACTTCCTATTCTTTAATCTGGCCATGAAATATAGAATTAGGATACCCCCTTTATTTTCTTTTTATTTACTTACTTTAGTTCTTTAGTTCGGGAAAAAGAAATAGGGGGTCCTTCTTTTCTTTCACATTAGATGTCAAATGTATCATGTAAGAATTCCCCCTTCATGGATATGGAGCATAAAGTTTATCTAAGAAGTTCGAATTTCAAAACACATATGAGTAATGAGTAGTAGTAGGGGCATATCCTGAATGTGACTGATAGACCCAATTTTTCATGAAAATAAAGATATTCAATTTGACTGGACTTGACACTTGATTATGTTTTCTGAGAAAGAAAAAGAATGCTTAGAAATGCATCTAATCTAAGAGTTCATAAGAGATAATTATTCTCTTTAATAAACTTTCTTTTGTCTCGTGTGGGGTACAATATGATTTCATCTTTCGTTTCATCAGAAAAAATCTGGGACGGAAGGATTCGAACCTCCGAGTAACGGGACCAAAACCCGCTGCCTTACCACTTGGCCACGCCCCATTTCTGGTTTTATGCGACACTAATAAACACTATTATGTTTATTTGTTATTCGTCAATCCCACTTCAATTACATAAAAAATGAGGGATACTCTCTTGCTAGGATTCTAGACATGCGGATAATATAGAATCCAAAAAATGCATTGATCATTACATGGAATTCTATTAAGATATTATATGAAAGTCGAATTTCTTCCATTCTCATTTGAGAGTGCGAATACAAGGAGGTATTTTGCGTTTGGGAAAGTCCGAAGAAAAAAGGATTTTGAACCCGCCTTTTCTTTTTTCCCTTAGAAAAATAACTCAATCAAAATCCAATTATCTACTCTACAAGAACGAAATGCTTGTTATGCCTAATATACTTAGTTTAACCTGTATCTGTTTTAATTCTGTTCTTTATCCGACTAGTTTTTTCTTCGCCAAATTGCCCGAAGCTTATGCCATTTTCAACCCAATCGTGGATTTTATGCCTGTCATACCTATACTCTTTTTTCTATTAGCCTTTGTTTGGCAAGCTGCTGTAAGTTTTCGATGAAATCTTTACTACTCTGTTCTGTCTGCCAAATTGAATGATGTATTCATTCCAAAAAAATTCTAAAAATGAATAAAAGCCGAGAAGTCTTATATTATGAACCTTCGATTCTAAAATTCTAATTCTTCTACATTGAATGTATAGCTGCAGCAATAAATTGGGATCCGCCTTTCTACCCCACCCCCTGCACCTACGTTGAGCAGGTACCTTTAGGTACCCACACAATACCTAACCTAATTTTTGATATTGATAAGAGTGCTTATTAGAAATCAATTCTTGCAATTTTTTTCAAGAATTGATTTTTGCATTTTTAGGTGTAAAAATAAAAAAACCCATCCTAGTGGATCTGTGTGGTAAGGAAAAATGGGTAATCTATTCCTTAAAAAAAAATCTTGGAGATTATGTAATGCTTACTCTCAAACTTTTTGTTTATACAGTAGTGATATTCTTTGTTTCCCTCTTTATCTTTGGATTCTTATCTAATGACCCAGGACGTAATCCTGGGCGTGAGGAGTAAAAATCCAAATTTTTTTGGAATTTTCTCTTACAAATTGGATTTGTTTCGTACATTTATCTATGAGAAAATCCGGGGGTCAGAATTCCTTCCAATTCGAAAGTCCCAAATGATCCGAGGGGGCGGAAAGAGAGGGATTCGAACCCTCGGTACAAAAAAATTGTACAACGGATTAGCAATCCGCCGCTTTAGTCCACTCAGCCATCTCTCCCCGTTCCAAATCGAAAGGTTTCCGTGATATGACAGAGGCAAGAAATAACGATTGCAAAAAATCCTTCCTTTTTCTTTCAAAAGTCCATAAAAATTATATTGCCAATTCCATTTTAATTATATTCTTTTTTCTTAATGTTAATAAAAAAAAGAAGAAAATTCTTGTTTTTTCTTTCTAAAATTCGATATTGGCTGAGAAACAATCAGATAGATTTTCTCTTCAGCGGGCATTTTCATATAGGACTTGTTATAATAAAACAAGCAGGTTATATAAAAAATAAAAAACTCTTTTTTCGATTATTTATAAACAAAACAAAAAGGGTTCTTATCAAACCCACCATAAAATTGGAAAGAAAGATAAAGTAAGTAGACCTGACTCCTTGAATGATGCCTCTATCCACTATTCTGATATATAAATTCGATGTAGATGAAATTGTATAAGCGGATTTTTTGTATTTCCTTAGACTTAGACCGCGCAAGGCAAGAATTTTTCGCTATTTACGATTTCATATTCTTGTTACTAGATGTTCTATAGGAATAAGAAGAAATCGCAACTCCTTTCCGCTACACATAAAAATTGATTTCGAAAGTCAATTTTTTTTTTCAATATCTTTCTTTTTTTTTTTTCAGAATCCAATTTTTGTTCTTCCACCCATGCAATAGAGAGCGAATGGGAAAAGAGGGGTTACTTTTATTTTCATTTTTCCTTAAAAGATAGGCTTTGAAATAGGAGTCATGGAATAATGCTGAATTCAAATGTTTATTTCTATAGTATAAGAAAAACTAATCGAATCAAATTCATGGATTTACCACGACCTCGGTTGTGACCCCATAGATAAAAATGCAAAATTTCTATCTTCGAGACCTTTGAAAAAGGGCATTGAACGAGAAAGAAATTGTCCACAGATAATCAAACTATCGTATGCCTTGGAAGTGATATGAGGTGCTCGGAAATGGTTGAAGTAATTGAATAGGAGGATCACTATGACTATAGCCCTTGGTAGAGTTACTAAAGAAGAAAATGATCTATTTGATATTATGGACGACTGGTTACGAAGGGACCGTTTCGTTTTTGTAGGATGGTCCGGCCTATTGCTCTTTCCTTGTGCTTATTTCGCTTTAGGGGGTTGGTTTACAGGGACAACTTTTGTAACTTCTTGGTATACCCATGGATTGGCTAGTTCCTATTTGGAAGGTTGTAATTTCTTAACCGCGGCAGTTTCCACCCCTGCCAATAGTTTAGCACACTCTTTGTTGCTACTATGGGGCCCGGAAGCGCAAGGGGATTTTACTCGTTGGTGTCAATTAGGCGGTCTGTGGACTTTTGTCGCTCTCCATGGGGCTTTTGCACTAATAGGTTTCATGTTACGTCAATTTGAACTTGCTCGGTCTGTTCAATTGCGGCCTTATAATGCAATTTCATTCTCTGCTCCAATCGCTGTTTTTGTTTCCGTATTCCTTATTTATCCACTGGGGCAATCTGGTTGGTTCTTTGCGCCGAGTTTTGGCGTAGC